CCTCATTCGTCGACTCTATGTGATCTAATATTTCTATCAAGCATGAGTTCTATTACAAGGTATCGAGCGAATCTATTCCCTGTTTTTTATTTGTGATTCAGTGGGTAGTCCTTGAATCTAGAAAGAATACAGAAATAGAATAAGAGTCCACTTCGAATTCAAATGAAGAAATAATCAAAAATGTTGTTTTGTTTCCAGATATCTCAATTGGTCAAATTTGAAGCAATTGCCTCCTTTCAATGAATGCCCGAAAGAACCGTTTCAAGTAATGAATATTATTCGTATTTCGAGACGAAAGAACTCCCTTTCTATTAAAATATTCAATATTTCGAAAAAATGTCGCTGGCTACTCATAGTCCCGGAATAATTGAGATCAATTTCTGAAGAATACTGTGATCAAAAATGAGTGGCAAAACAAGAGAGAAATTGGATAGTTATTGTTATAAGAAATCCAATCGTTTGATCATTAAGGAACCCAAAAGAAAGAATAAAAAGAAACGTCGATTGACAAAAGAAAAGAGAGATAATTTACAAGATATGATCTATCTGTATCTAATGTATCAATTCAAAATATTGGACCTAAAAGAAAAAGAGAAATTTTTTTCTTTATTCCGAAATGTTTTGATATATGAGATGAATCCATTATTTCTATTTGTTACTTGTTTTGTTACTGAATTGAGTTGAGTGGATTTCCATAATACACACAAAAGACCATTTTTGCGGACAAAAACAGTTTCGTTTTATGGCTGTTCCATATACGTCGACTTTGGCTCGAATGAGCGTTCTGAAGAAACTTCAGTTAAGTTATGCTATAGAAAAAGAGGATTTTCCCTCCTGATGAGAAAGCATTTATTCTTCAGTTCATTTCAAAATACTTCAATTGGTACACGCAAGAAATAGGCCAATTCGGCAGCTTTTTGTTCAATTTCTCGTGGAGTCAAATTCTCATCAGTACGAGTCAAGGGAATAGCCCCCTGGCCTCCGATTTCCATATAAAGGACACGACGGGCATAAATACCCTCTTTAACTTCTATTCTGATGGACTGAATATCTTTCATAAGGAATCGAAGGAAGATGCGACGATTTTTTCCAGGAAATCCCCAACGAAAAATACACACTATTCCTTCTTTTCTATCGAATCGATCATAACCACTACCTACATTCCACGCAATTGTGCACCACAAATAGGAGCTAATAAAGAGACCTGCGATCCCATAGAAAGACATCACGATCCCTTGTGGAAAAAAAATGATTTGCTGAGACGGAAATAAAGATATCAAATTCCTACCAAGATAACTCGAAGTTCCAACCAATAAGAATCCTAATGAACCTAAAAAAAGGATAAAGGCCCAGCAAAAATTACTTGTTTTTCGAGACCCCGTTATAAGTTCTATCCATATCTGTTCTGATCGCCAACTCATACTAGATCCAGTTGCATTTTATTGGAATTGAGAGAATAACCCAAATGAATTTGACTTTACTCTTTGTGTTTCCGAAGTAACTCTCATCAACTAGCACTATTCTGATGTGAACCTTTAGGAGTAATTCATCGAATTGGTTAGATCTAAAATAATAACATCCCCTTCATATGATCCCCTATAGATATCTACACACATTTAGATACATTGACTTTCCATTTCAGACATCCGCCGATCTTGATCTATTTGAAAATAGCTATAATTCATTTACCCATATATCATGTTTCCGCATGCATAAAAGCTCTTTCATTTATGTTCGGAGGAAACCACCCCTTATACCCTATTCCACTAAATAGATATCTGTGTTATGATTCAAGTCTAAGTCTTGAAAAAAAAAATGGATGGTCCCATTGGATCTAAAAAATCTTGTTTTTTTGAATAGGAAGAGATAAAGAAGCCATTGCCATTGCCGGAACTACTAGGCCTACTAAAGGCACCAAAACAGAGGGTAAGTCGAGATTTATCATAGAATGGGTACCTCGATTTTGTTATTCTTATATTTATATTGTTATAAAGATATCTTATAATAATTATAATTAGTAAGTATATAATTACTAATTAATTAGAATTCGTATATAATTATACTATAAGTGAGTATATATAATAATTGAGTATATAATAAGTGCAAGGAATGTAGAACTAAATAAATGGACTTATTCATTTCATTTTTCTACATGAAATATATGTATGATAATCCATTTATTATTCTTCTTCTTGTCTTATAATTTAAAAGAAAGAGTTTCTTACAAATTTCCGAAAGATTCGTTAGAATCCGATCCAACAGGGATTATTAGAAAAAATGGGGATTCTCGGGAGATATAGAAAGATGCAAGACTCTATATCTATATTTGAATTATATTATATACATACGTAAGAAGGGAATATGAAATTCGTTTTATTTGCCTTGCCTAATTTCGCGAAAGGAAAAATTTGCTCTTTTATCTTGTTGATAGAGACGTGATGATTACTAATCAGGAATATGGGTAAAAAAAAAGATCTCGAGAAAAAAAAAGCATTTTTCA